TATAGAGATAGGGGACATAACTCACATGGATATAGTAAGTCTCGCTTGGGCTGCTTTAATGGTAGTCTTTACATTTTCCCTTTCACTCGTAGTGTGGGGAAGAAGTGGACTTTAGAAGTACTACTAATTGAGTTGAGGAATCAAACTGTATCAATTGTTTTATAGATCGTTCTGCAACGCGTTTTGAACTATTTAAAATCAAAATATCTTAATTTCCAATTCCATTGGAGTCCAATGGAGTAATGTATGATAGGAATCATACTCTTTCAATCAAAGAACTATTTCAATGATTCCCATGTTTGTATTTCGAAAGGAAAGGGATCCAGATGATTGGAAATTTTTTCCAATCTAATTCTTCTGAAATTTTCTATTTCAATTAAGGGGCTCTTACTATCCTTATAGATTAGATGGATACTGAGGAAGACCAGACCTTTTTTGATCCCTCTTGACTCTTCAAAGAAGAAGTCGTTTTGTTAAGTGTATACGCACTTTCTATGAGAAATGATATAGACATAGTGGTTGTCTAACGAGAGACTATGCAATAATAAGATCTTGCCTCAGGCGAGTCACATATTGCGCATTTACCGATGGGTTTCTAATTTTAGAAAGGAGATTTTTTCTTTATCGACTTATTTCATATCGTGGTCCTCCTGTCAATAGTTAAATCAATTATTTCTTCGGAATACTAAAAAAAAGATTACTACGCGATTTTAGTAATCTATATGCCCATATCATTTTTCAATCATTGATTCTTTCCATAAATACCGATATTCAGATTGGAAATCATAAAAAATCTAGTAATTCGAATCATAATTAGAATCATAAGATAAGAGTTAAGGCGATTATTTCAGATTGATCGGAACAAGTAGATGTAGCAAATAAATAGAATTGGGTGCTATGTCAATTCCATACAATATAGGGAATTTATATACACATATATGAAGAGAATATTGTAGATTGATCTATAGAAAATGAAGCCTCTATCTTTATTCTAGAGTAGAACTTTATAGACTAAGAGATAGATAGTATGGTAAGAAAGAAAGAAATAGATGAATCTTTCTTTCTTACCATACTATCGAATTCATAAAATACTGCCGATTATAGTCCGCTCATTTCATTTAAGACGCGAAATTGGAATTGGAATCCTTTTCATTTTACTTCGTCCATTTTTGATAAGAACTCAGAAGGAAAGTTTCATTCAAATGAATTTGAAAATTGAATTGAATTAATCATTTTGACTGACTGTTTTTACGTAAATGATAAGTAGAAAAGCGGTAGGAACTAGAATGAATAGTGCAGTCGCAATAAATGCAAGAATATTTACTTCCATAATCTCATCGGTTTTTTTACTTCGCAATAACTCGGGATTTAATCCCATAGAGATGATAAATCTTTCGCCTGTAAATTCAATGAATGAATTACCTCTCGACGATCTTGAATCGGATCAATATCATGAATAACAATATCTGAGCTATCAAATCAATTCGTCGTCGAGACTTGAATAGTATAACATAGGAAGTTCTTTTATCCATACCGAATCCAAACTTGGATTCCTGACCCAATCAATCTAAAATTCCTTTATTTATCATTCGTTTCCCTTCTTTTTTCTATAACCTACCTTACGTCTTCCTTGTACAATCATCTGAGGAAGTATCATCAGATTGCCCTTCCACTTCGATTAGTCACATAGTTACAAACCCAAACAAACAAGAAAAGCGAAATGGAAAAAAAAAAGAGTGAAGTTCTAAACTCCTTGTGATTTTTTGGAAGACGAAGACAAAGAAGTTTGATAAAGATGAGGCCAGTATAAAAGATCTAATATCACTATTTTAGGGTTTGTTATTTCTTCAATGGGACCTTCAAAAAAATGGAAAAATAGGAGAAAGAAAAAAAGCCCCTTTGTTTTGGAAATTTAATTCTGCCCCCTGACATCCTTTCATAGAAAGGGAGAAATTAATTGATGTATTTATTGGATCCGTCGGGACTGACGGGGCTCGAACCCGCAGCTTCCGCCTTGACAGGGCGGTGCTCTGACCAATTGAACTACAATCCCAGGGAAATAAGGGATCTAGCAGAAAATTTTATTCTTTTTTTATCTTCGTATTTCGTATGGGGTATTTCGGAAGGACAAGGGGGTTATACCATCTCATGGTAGATTGGCGAATTATTGGGCCGAGCTGGATTTGAACCAGCGTAGGCATATTGCCAACGAATTTACAGTCCGTCCCCATTAACCGCTCGGGCATCGACCCAGGAAGAATCCACTTTAGGCTTATTGGTAATCCATGATCAACTTCCTTTCGTAGTACCCTACCCCCAGGGGAATTCGAATCCCCGCTGCCTCCTTGAAAGAGAGATGTCCTAAACCACTAGACGATGGGGGCCGACTTGCCCAACCGCCCTCATACTATGATCATAGTATGAACAGTTTTTTGAAATTGTCAATATAATGGAATGGTATGATTAGACTCGCGGGATCTTTCCGTTTTTCAGAATTGTA